TTGATATTTTAAATATATAATTCAAGTAGGCAAATCGAAAAAAAAAAAGATGGTTGAATCAAAATAATTCCTTTTTAAGTTCTATTTCTTTCAGAGGGTAATATGAATGTTCTATTATGTTCTATCAAAACACTAAAAGGTTTATACGATATATCCGGTGTGGAAGTAGGCCAACATTTCTATTGGCAAATAGGAAGTTTCCAAGTCCATGCGCAAGTACTTATTACTTCTTGGGTCGTAATTGCTATTTTATTAGGTTCAGCCATTCTAGCTGTTCGTAATCCACAAACCATTCCTACTGATGGTCAGAATTTCTTTGAATATGTTCTTGAATTCATTCGAGACGTGAGCAAAACTCAAATTGGAGAAGAATACGGTCCATGGGTTCCCTTTATTGGAACTATGTTTCTATTTATTTTTGTTTCGAATTGGTCAGGGGCTCTTTTACCCTGGAAAATTATACAGTTACCTCACGGGGAGTTAGCCGCACCCACAAATGATATAAACACGACCGTTGCTTTAGCTTTACTTACTTCAGTAGCATATTTTTATGCGGGCCTTACAAAAAAGGGATTGAGTTATTTCGGTAAATATATTCAACCAACGCCAATCCTTTTACCTATTAACATCTTAGAAGATTTCACAAAACCGTTATCGCTTAGTTTTCGACTTTTCGGAAATATTTTAGCTGATGAATTAGTAGTTGTTGTTCTTGTTTCTTTAGTACCTTTAGTAGTTCCTATACCAGTCATGTTCCTTGGATTATTTACAAGCGGTATTCAAGCTCTTATTTTTGCAACCCTAGCTGCGGCTTATATAGGCGAATCCATGGAAGGTCATCATTGACTAGTTTCCAACACAGTCTTTTTTAGCTTAGCCTGACGCAATGTATGCGCCGTTTGAGGTAATCCACTTAGGGAAGATAAATAGACAAATAAGGTATAAATCAAGATATAGACGATCTAGAGTAATTGTAAAAAAGGTTACGATATTTTTTAATTGTAAAAAAAATATGGATTGGTTTGCGTAGGAATGGGGGTCGAACTAGGTGTATATAATCTAATCGCTATAAGAAAACTCTTGTAAATCTTTCGAAGAATGATTCGAGAATCCCGATGACTTTAAGATACAATAAAGATACAATATTTGGTTTACGGTATGGGGGAAAAACACGTATATGTGATATTAGACATTAACTTAGGTATATAGGAACTAAAAAAAAATATATCTAATTTGTCTTACTATTGTGAATTTGGATAGGGATTTCAATAGAAACCTTTCCATTTCGTCGGTAATTGTGACTTGAATATTGGTTGATTGTATCATTAACTATTTCTTTATTTTTGTTTTGGCGCGAGGAACTTATCATGAATCCACTGATTTCTGCCGCTTCCGTTATTGCTGCTGGATTGGCTGTCGGGCTTGCTTCTATTGGACCTGGGGTTGGTCAAGGTACTGCTGCGGGACAGGCTGTAGAAGGGATCGCGAGACAACCAGAGGCGGAAGGAAAAATACGGGGTACTTTATTACTTAGTCTAGCTTTCATGGAAGCTTTAACAATTTATGGGTTAGTTGTAGCATTAGCTCTTTTATTTGCGAATCCTTTTGTTTAATCCTAAAAACACATATTTTTATTTATTTCCGTAAGATTTGTTGATCTTGTTTTTTCGAATTATTTGAATATTTAATTCCTACAATTTAATTACTTAGGAACAACAACCCACGGAAATCCCTGGTTTAAGAATGAGGATCCAACTAACTTTTTCCTTTACCTTCTTAGTCCAATGGACGAACTTTTTTTAGGAAGTATTGCAATTGTATTGTAACAAACGAGGTATTTCGCAACTGACCTGTATAAGACCTGGTACCGAATTCGAATCGAACTAATTCGAATCGAATAAGTATCAAGCTTATTGGAAATTTCCAATACTTGGAAATTTCCAATTGAAAAAAAATCCATTAAAATTCATTTCTAATATCAATATATTTTTTTGACTCAATTTACTATTTTCTATTTAGAAATAGTGAAAGTCATAATAAAAGAATACAATTAAAGAATAGAAATAAAAAAAAATTAAGTAGTCTATCTATAACTAGAAGAAAGCTATAACTATAAGAAAGAGGAGATCATATGAAAAATGTAACCGATTCTTTCCTTTCCTTGGGTTATTGGCCATCCGCGGGGAGTTTCGGGTTTAATACTGATATTTTTGCAACCAATCTAATAAACCTAAGCGTAGTACTTGGTGTGTTAATTTTTTTTGGAAAGGGAGTGTTAAGTGATTTATTAGATAATCGAAAACAAAGGATCTTGAAGACTATTCAAAATTCAGAAGAATTACGCAAAGGGGCCCTAGACCAGTTAGAAAAAGCCCGGGCCCGCTTACGGAAAGTCGAAATAGAAGCGGATCAATTTCGAATGACTGGATACTCTGAAATAGAACGAGAAAAATTGAATTTGATTAATGCAACTTATAAGACTTTGGAACAGTTAGAAAAT